TTGTTTGTTGTGTTGGATCCACAATTAATCTTATAGATCTTTAGGATTGGTGTATTCTTTTAATCCCTTAGTTTCGGATCATGAATGGAGTCAAGTATCACAACCTTTTCTACCCATCCTGTATATTGTCCTTTTCGTTCCGTGTTGGAATAGACGAGATTTTACGAAAAAAGTTATTGATAAAAGAGAACAAATATTTCTTTTTTTTCGATGCGAATTTGACACAAGATGAAGGAAATCGCTATTTCAATTTCGAATTAAAAAAAATATTTAGAATATTCTATAATAAAAAAGAGTTCCATCATAACTATATAGTTATAGTGAAGTAATACTCCGGGTTCCCACAAAACAAAAGAAAATCCTTTTTTCAAAACTCATTCCTTATTTTATTAGTTAATGATCTAGTGATTGGATCTCTATGCTTATTCCGATATAAAATGAAATATTCAAATGATTTTTCATCGAATGACTATTCATCTATTGTATTTTCACGTAAATAGGGGCAAGAAAGTTCTATGGAAAAATGGTGGTTCAATTCGATGTTGTATAAAGGAAAATTAGAATACAGGTGTGGGCTAAGTAAATCAATCGATAGGTTTGGTGATCCTATTGAAAAAACCAGTGTAAGTGAGGATCCGGTTATAAACGATATGGATAAAAAGATTCATAGTTGGAGTGAAAGTTCTAGTTACAGTAATGCTAATCATTTAGTGGGTGTCAGGGACGTTCGTAATTTTCTCTCTGATGACACCTTTTTAGTTAGAGATAGTAATAGGAATATTTATTCCATATATTTGGATATTACTAATCAAATTTTTGAGATTGACAATGATCCTTCTTTACTGAGTGAACGAGAAAGTTCTTTTTTTAGTTATTGGACTTATGCTTATCTGAAGAATGGATCGAAGAATGACGATCCGCCCTGTGATCATTCCATGTATGATACTAAATACAGTTGGAATAATCACATTACTAGGTGCATTAACTCTTATCTTGGTTCTCAAATTTGTATTGAGAGTTCCTTTTTAAGTAGTAGTGACAATTCCAGTGACAGTTACATTTATAGTTCCATTTATGGTGAAAGTAGAAATAGTAATGAAAGGGGGAGCTCCAGTATAAGAACTAGCAGGAATGGTATTGATTTCACTCGAAGAGAAAATTCTACTGATTTCGATTTGACTCAAAAATATAGGCATTTGTGGGTTCAATGCGAAAATTGTTATGGATTAAATTATAAGAAACTTTTGAAGTCCAAAATGAATATTTGTGACCAATGTGGATATCATTTGAAAATGAGTAGTTCAGATCGAATCGAACTTTCGATTGATCCAGGTACTTGGGATCCTATGGATGAAGACATAGTTTCTCTGGATCCTATTGAATTTCATTCGGAGGAGGAACCTTATAAAGATCGTATTGATTCTTATCAAAGAAAGACAGGATTAACCGATGCTGTTCAAACAGGCACAGGTCGACTAAACGGTATTCCCATAGCAATTGGAGTTATGGATTTTCAGTTTATGGGGGGTAGTATGGGATCCGTAGTAGGCGAGAAAATCACCCGTTTGATCGAGTACGCTACCAATAAATTGTTACCTCTGATTCTAGTGTGTGCTTCCGGAGGAGCACGTATGCAAGAAGGAAGCTTGAGCTTGATGCAAATGGCTAAAATATCTGCTGCTTTATATGATTATCAATCCCATAAAAAGTTATTCTATGTATCAATCCTTACATCTCCTACTACTGGTGGGGTAACGGCTAGTTTTGGGATGTTGGGGGATATCATTATTGCCGAACCGAATGCTTATATTGCATTCGCAGGTAAAAGAGTAATTGAACAAACATTGAATAAGATAGTACCTGAAGGTTCACAAGCGGCTGAATATTTATTCGATAAGGGCTTATTCGATCCAATTGTACCACGTAATCCTTTAAAGGGTGTTCTGAGTGAGTTATTTAAGCTTCACGCTTTTTTTCCTTTTAATTAAAATTCACTTATTAAGTTAAGTAGAGCCTTAAGTCAAATTATTTTTATTTAATTTAGTTACATTTTTGTATTTGTAGCGAACAATTAGATAGTTTATCGGAATCAAAGTAAAAATTCTAAGGAAGAATTTCTTTTTTCTTTGGTGACATAATCATAATATTTAATTGTAAATTGTATAAAGAATCGTGCGGATAATTCTTTTTTTTATACCGATATTACTGATTATTAATTAGGAAACCTCTATCTCTATCAACAAGATAAAAAAAATGGTTCCTTCTTCGAAATTCAAATTGGGCAAGGCAAATAAAATAAACCTAAGGTCATCTTTCCTTCTTGCTTCGTATGTATAGTATATATAATTCAAATATAGAAAATATAGATATAGAGTATCTTTTCTTTCTACTCTATCTTCCGAGAATCTCTATTTTTACTAAGAATCCTGTTGTTGGATTGAATTCTAACGAATCCTTCGGGAATTTGTAAGAAACTCTTTATTTCTTTATTTATTAAATAAAATAAAAATGAGAATTCAATTCTAATTTTAAGACAAGAATAGAATAGATTATCATACGTATATTTCTATATTTCATGTAGAAAGATAAAGAAGAATAAGTCTCATTTATTTAATTATTTATTCCTTGCACTTATTATTTAGTATATATACTCACTTAGATATACTCAATCTAATTATATACGAATTATAATTATTCTAAGATATCTTTCTAACAATAACAGGTACAAATATTAAATCGAGGTACCCATTCTATGACAACTCTTAACAACTTACCCTCTCTCTTTGTGCCTTTAGTGGGCCTAGTATTTCCGGCAATTGCAATGGCTTCTTTATCTCTTCATGTTCAAAAAAACAAGATTTTTTAGATTCGATAGGTGCAAATCTTATCTATTTTTTTTCAAGACTTAGATATAGATAACACAGATATCTATTTAGTAGTAGTAGAATATGGCGGTTTCCTCCGAACATAGATCTTATGTATGCGTAAATATATGGGTAAATAAATTATAGCAATTTTCAAATAGATCGGAATCGAGGTGGATGTATGAAATGTAAAGTCAATGTATCTATATGTGGATATATCTATAGGAGATCATAGAAAAGGGATATTCTTATTTTAGACCTAACCAATTGGATCTAACCAATTAGATGAATTACTCCTAAAGGGTTACATCCGAATGATGCTAGTTGATGAGAGTTACTTCGGAAACAAAAAAAGGAAAGTCAAATTCATTTGGACTATTTTCTCAATTCCAATAAAATGCAACTGGATCTAGTATGAGTTGGCGATCAGAACATATATGGATAGAACTTATAGTGGGGTCTCGAAAAATAAGTAATTTCTGCTGGGCCTTTATCCTTTTTTTAGGTTCACTAGGATTCGTATTAGTTGGATCTTCCAGTTATCTCGGTAAGAATTTGATATCTTTAGTTCCCTCTCAACAAATTCTTTTTTTTCCACAAGGGATCGTGATGTCTTTCTACGGTATCGCAGGTCTCTTTATTAGTTCCTATTTGTGGTGCACAATTTCGTGGAATGTAGGTAGTGGCTATGATCGATTCGATAGAAAAGAAGGAATAGTGTGTATTTTTCGTTGGGGATTTCCTGGAAAAAATCGTCGCATCTTCCTACGATTTCGTATGAAAGATATTCAGTCCATCCGAATAGAAGTTAAAGAGGGTATTTATGCTCGTCGTGTCCTTTATATGGAAATCAAAGGACAGGGGGCCGTTCCCTTGACGCGTACTGATGAGAATTTGACTCCGCGTGAAATTGAGCAAAAAGCCTCCGAATTGGCCTATTTCTTGCGCGTACCGATTGAAGTATTTTGAAATGAACTTGAACTGAAGAAGAAATTCTTTCCCATCGGCAGGGAAAAAATTCAAGAATTCTCTTTTCTTTCTTCAGCATAGCATAGCTTAATAAAGTTTTTTCAGAACGTTCATTCGATCCAAAGTAGACGTATATGGAACATCCATAAAACGAAACTTTTTTTGTCCGCATAAAAAATAATTTATGCGTATGGAAATCCACTCAACTCAATTCAGTAAAAAACAAGTAAAATTAACAAATCGAAATAAAATAATAGATTCATCTCGTATATCAAAACATTTCGGAATAAAGGATTTCTCTTTTTATTTTCAATATGAATTGATAGGTTAGATACAAATAGATCATATCTTGTAAATGCTCTCTCCTTTCTTTTGTCAATCGACCTTTCTTTTTTTTTTATCTTTTCTTTTGTGTTTCTTAATGATCAAAGGCAAAGGACTGCTTGTATCTCTTATAAGGATAACTTTTCTGTCTTGTTTTGCCACTCATTTTTGATCATTAGTTTTTGAATTTGTGATCGTTAGATCAGAATATTCTTCATAAATCTCGCTCCATTTTTCCTGGACTATAACTGTGGGTAGCCGGCCATTTTTTTTTTTCGAAAGATTTTCTTTTTTGATAGAAAGGACAAGGGGAGTTCTTTTGGCTTGAAATCCGAATAATATTCATTACTTGCTTGAATTGCTTGGTTCTTTCAAGCATTCATCGAAAAGGGCTTCGAATTTGATCAATTCAATTGAGGTATCTGGAAACAATATTTTTTTCTTATTTCTTCATTCGAAACGGGCTCTTATTCTATTTCTGTATTCTTTCTAAATTCAAGGACTCATTACTAAATCACAAATAAAAAACAGGGAATAGATTCATAGGTCCGATGCCTTGGAATAGAACTTAGGGTTAATAGAAATAGTAGATCACATAGATTCAACAAATGAGGTGGGTTCATTAACAATTCAAAGATGAAAAAATGGCAAAAAAGAAAGCATTTCTTCCTCTTCTATATCTTACATCTAGAGTATTTTTGCCCTGGTGGATCTCTCTCTCATTTAATAAATGTCTTGAATTTTGGATTACTAATTGGTGGAATACTAGGCAATCCGAAACTTTTTTGACTGATATTCAAGAAAAGAGTATTCTAGAAAAATTCATAGAATTGGAAGAACTCTTACTCTTGGACGAAATGATAAAAGAATACCCGGAAACACATCTACAAACACTTCGTATAGGAATCCACAAAGAAACGATCCAATTGATCAAGATGCACAATGAGGATCATATCCATATGATTTTGCACTTATCGACAAATATAACCTCTTTCATTATTTTAAGTGGTTATTCTATTCTGGGTAATGAAGAACTTGCTATTCTTAACTCTTGGGTTCAAGAATTCCTATATAACTTAAGTGACACAATAAAAGCTTTTTCTATTCTTTTATTAACTGATTTATGTATCGGATTCCATTCGCCCCATGGTTGGGAACTAATGATTGGCTATGTCTACAAAGATTTTGGATTTGCTCACAACGATCAAATTATATCTGGTCTTGTTTCTACTTTTCCAGTCATTCTGGATACAATTTTTAAATATTGGATCTTCCGGTATTTAAATCGTGTATCTCCATCACTTGTAGTGATTTATCATTCAATGAATGACTGATCCAACTATAATATTTCTTACTTTGTAACATAAGGTACATAAGCAAAGCATTTCAATTTTAAGACGTACTTACTCTTTCTACCCTACAGGGATTTCTCCTACTCCTATATTCCAGTAAAATGATTTCAGTACAGTAAATAGCAGAATTGTGGATAGGGAACTATACAAGCGACCTACCTAATTTTATTGTAGAAATTTTCGGGATCAATGATTGGACCATGCAAACTAAAAACACCTTTTCTTGGATAAAGAAAGAGATTATTCGATCTATTTCCGTATCGCTAATGATATATATCATAACTCGGACATCCATTTCCAATGCATATCCCATTTTTGCACAGCAGGGTTATGAAAATCCACGAGAAGCGACCGGGCGTATTGTATGTGCCAATTGCCATTTAGCTAATAAGCCCGTGGATATTGAGGTTCCGCAAGCGGTACTTCCTGATACTGTATTTGAAGCGGTTGTTCGAATTCCTTATGATATGCAAGTTAAACAAGTTCTTGCTAATGGTAAAAAGGGAGGTTTGAATGTGGGGACTGTTCTTATTTTACCTGAGGGATTTGAATTAGCCCCCCCCGATCGTATTTCGCCCGAGATGAAAGAAAAGATAGGAAATCTGTCTTTTCAGAGCTATCGCCCCACTAAAAAAAATATTCTTGTGATAGGTCCTGTTTCTGGTCAGAAATATAGTGAAGTCACCTTTCCTATTCTTTCCCCGGACCCCGCTACTAATAAAGATGTTCACTTCTTAAAATATCCCATATATGTAGGTGGGAACAGAGGAAGGGGTCAGATTTATCCCGATGGGAGCAAGAGTAACAATACAGTTTATAATGCTACAGCGGCTGGTGTAGTAAGTAAAATCATACGAAAAGAAAAAGGGGGGTACGAAATAACCATATCGGATGCGTCAGATGAACGTCAAGTGGTTGATATTATCCCCCCAGGGCCAGAACTTCTTGTTTCCGAAGGCGAATCTATCAAAGTTGATCAGCCATTAACGAGTAATCCTAATGTGGGTGGATTTGGTCAAGGGGATGCGGAAATAGTACTTCAAGATCCATTCCGTGTTCAAGGCCTTTTGTTCTTCTTGGCATCTGTTATTTTGGCACAAATATTTTTGGTTCTTAAGAAGAAACAGTTTGAGAAGGTTCAATTGTCCGAAATGAATTTCTAGATTCTCGGATTTCCAATATCAAGTTCGTAAAAAGAATCAAATTCTTGTTTTGGGAATTCAATTATGTTCTGTATATGTTATGTATGATCAAAAATTATGAAAAGCTTTTTGCTTGTTTCTATTCCAGATGTCGATATCGGGAATTATTTGTACCGCATTCCTAGTCATAGTATGTATATTGTGAAGAAGATTATTTGACTTTATCCCTTCTTTTTTTTTTCAAGCCAAATTTGAGCGGTGTCACTAGGTCACTCTTGTGAGATTGAAATGTCATAGAATGGATCAATCTTTTTCTATTCTAATAGAATAACATCTAATCTAATAGAATAACATCTAAAATTTCACTGGATACTAAACATAAGATAAGTAAGTGGAGAATAGAAAACAAAGGATTATTCGCCTTCTTCTTCTTAGTCTTTTCTTTGACACAAGAAAGGAATTTTCTACATTTCTTTCTTGTGTCTACATAAAAACGGTTTTTGATCCCGTTCGTCAAAAATTACTATCCTTATTAGTTTCTATTTTTTCCATGTTTATCAGAACCCTTTTTTTATATTTATTACGTATACATATAGAAAGTAGTGAACAAACAAAAAAAAAATAGAGGGAAATCTTTTGATAAAATAGAACTTATTCTAATGGACTTAGAAAAAATTCAACTTTGATGAGATACTAAATAGAGTAGAGTAAGGATAAGGATCTATTCGAAAAGGATTTGCTTTGCATAATAGCTGATCGACAGAAATATATATTGTAATTGTGTCATTCAGGAAAATGAAATCGAGCGATTCCTTCTTTCTTCTAACTTTGAAAGATAGATAAGATACT